GGTTCATGAATTATGGTCAACAAACAGTACGAGCTGCAAGGTACATTGGTCAAAGTTTCATGATTACCTTATCCCACGCGAATCGTTTACCTGTAACTATTCAATATCCTTATGAAAAATCGATCACATCAGAGCGTTTCCGCGGTCGAATCCACTTTGAATTTGATAAATGCATTGCTTGTGAAGTATGTGTTCGTGTATGCCCCATAGATCTACCCGTTGTTGATTGGAGATTGGAAACAGATATTAGAAAGAAACGATTGCTTAATTATAGTATTGATTTCGGAATCTGTATATTTTGTGGTAACTGCGTCGAGTATTGTCCAACAAACTGTTTATCAATGACTGAAGAATATGAACTTTCTACTTACAATCGTCACGAATTGAATTATAATCAAATTGCTTTGGGTCGGTTACCAATGTCAGTAATTGGCGATTACACAATTCGAACAATTATGAATTCGACTCAAATAAAAATAGCCACGGATAACCCCCTTGATTCAAGAACAATTACCAATTACTAAGATTCCGTTTTGATCTAAAGAAGCGAAGTTTCTTTCATTTTGGTTGGTTAGTAACTACAAAACATAACTATTGATTGGTGAGAATCACGGCTTGATTTGGATTTAGAATAGATTCATATATCCGTGATGATTTCGAAATATCAAATTTCAACTACTCTTTCGGATACAAAAGCGGGATTGGTCCAATAACTGTATCTACATCAATCCACACCACATTAAGATTCAATTCAATTAGGCATATACAAAGAAAAAAAAAAAAGAAAGATAGGGTAACCTCTTTTTTCCTGGCCCGGTCAGTAAGGTCATGAAAATGAAATATTTCAACTTATTTATCTCTTATTTTACACATAATGGATTTACCTGGATCAATACATGATATTCTTTTAGTATTTCTAGGATCAGGTCTTATATTAGGAGGCCTAGGGGTAGTATTACTTACCAATCCAATTTATTCTGCCTTTTCATTAGGATTGGTTCTTGTTTGTATATCCTTATTCCATATTCCATCTAACTCCTATTTTGTAGCTGCTGCACAGCTCCTTATTTACGTGGGAGCCGTAAATGTCTTAATCGTATTTGCTGTGATGTTCATGAATGGTTCAGAATATTACAAGGATTTATATCTTTGGACAGTTGGAGATGGAGTTACTTCACTGGTTTGTACAAGTATTCTTTTTTCACTAATTACTACTATCTCAGATACATCATGGTACGGGATTATTTGGACTACAAGATCAAACCAGATTATAGAGCAGGACCTGACAAGTAACGTTCAACAAATTGGAATTCATTTATCAACAGATTTTTATCTTCCATTTGAACTCATTTCTATAATTCTTTTAGTTGCTTTGATAGGTGCAATTGCTATGGCTCGTCAGTAATAAATACTTAGAATTAGAAATCCAAAATCAAATAAAATAAATAAGGCCGTGTTTTGTTCTGTGTTATTATTATGACATCAATTTCCCTTCAGTTCCATTTTTATATTCTATTGTTCATATATTAAATTGAATGGGTTTGAGTTCGATCCATTACTAATACCTTCCTTTTTCCGTACTTGTTATATTCTAGTCAATCAAATCGGTTAAATTGTATTGTTGTTCATATTGAAATCAATCTCAATTGATGAGGAGTTGGTCAATGATGACCGAGCATGTACTTATTTTGAGTGCCTATTTATTTTCTATCGGTATTTATGGATTGATCACAAGCCGAAACATGGTTAGAGCACTTATGTGTCTTGAGCTTATACTGAATGCGGTTAATCTAAATCTCGTAACATTTTCTGATTTATTTGATAGTCGACAATTAAAAGGAGACATTTTCTCGATTTTTGTTATAGCTATTGCAGCCGCTGAAGCAGCTATTGGGCCAGCTATTGTTTCGTCGATCTATCGTAACAGAAAATCAACTCGTATCAATCAATCGAATTTGTTGAATAAATAGTCGTAATGATATAAATAAAGACAGATATATAGAATATTTACCAATTAGAATTAGCGTGCCGTGTATAACTCGTATGACCATGTTTGCTGAAACGTAATAAATCAAAGTATCTTGGACCTCTCTCATTCTCATGACCAGATCCAGAAGTAGATTGATTATTCAATTAAAAAAAAATTACTGGTAAACCACTGATTCGTCTGGTGTCTACAATATATGATTCAGTTACTACTGATTTTACCAGATCGAAAATTGATAACGTTCAAAAAATTGATAGATCCAATGTCACATTCAGTAAAGATTTATGATACATGTATAGGGTGTACTCAATGTGTACGAGCCTGCCCCACAGATGTATTGGAAATGATACCTTGGGACGGATGTAAAGCTAAGCAAATTGCTCCTGCTCCAAGAACAGAGGACTGTGTAGGTTGTAAGAGATGTGAATCTGCTTGTCCAACGGATTTCTTGAGTGTCCGGGTTTATTTATGGCATGAGACAACTCGTAGCATGGGTCTAGCTTATTGATACGT